AATGTTTAGAATGAGATTTGAACTCATGGTTATAGATTTTAAATCTATAGCATTGGGCCTCCCTATGCTATCTAAACAAGTTTTCTTCTCTTGAGAATGTAGATGATTGTGAAATTAATCTTAATAGCGTTATTTTATAATAGGCTATATTTTATTTTTCCTTTCGTACTCGATAAAATTAGTTATAGATAGAAGCTGACCTGGATTACTCCGGTCTGAACTCAGATCATGTAAGATATTATTCGTTGAACAAACGAACCATTAGTAGCTTTTGCACCACTTGGGTATCTTAATCCAACATCGAGGTCGTAAGCTTCTTTGTCGATGTGAACTTTAAAAAGAAATAGCGCTGTTATCCCTAAAGTAACTTGTTCATTGATCAGAAGATTCTGGGTCATTTTAATAAGTTTCTTATTTAATTAAGTTGTTACTTTGTTTTAAGAAAATTTTTCGTTTAATTATTGATGATAGTTTTATTCAATGGTTGCCCCAACCAAATTTTTAAAATTAGTATTTTTCTTTATTTGTTTTTATAGATAGGTTAATTTAATGTTTGAAGCTTTTAGGGTCTTTTCGTCTTATAAGAAAATTTCTGTCTTTGAACAGAAAGGATAATTTCATTGATTAAAATTAGGAGACAGTTTGGCTTTCGTTAATCCATTCATTCTAGTCTATAATTAATAGACAATTGATTATGCTACGTTATCATCAGAGATGGCCGTTGAAAAAATCACTGGGCAGGTAGGACTTATTATGTTAATTAAACAATAAGCGATGTTTTTGGTAAACAGGCGAAGCCATAGTTTGCCGAGTTCCTTCTAATTTTTTTAATCTTTCTCTAATATACCCCTGTGTTGGGTTAACGATGAAGAAAAAGGTGAATTTCTTGAAAGTTTGGTTTTGCCCTTCTGTTCTGTTGGGTTAAGGGTCGTTAAATATCGATGGGAGTTCGTTTCGATATACACTGGTATATAGAGAGGAGGTCAGACTCCTTATTACTAATTTTAACATTTTATCTATTATAACGATATAATATTACTTGATATATTAAGGGAAGAGGTGATTTTAGGGGTGAAATTTTTAAATAAAGGAGTATGGGCTGTAACGCTTTCTTAAATGGCTGCTTTTAAGCCAATTTTTACTCTAAAAATTGGTAAATTTTTTCATTCCCAAAGGTTGTTTCCTAAAGTCATGAAGGCTGTTCCTTTCGTGACTGACTTTTCACACTTTAAAAGTTATTAAAAGGTAATTTTGAAAATTGTAAAAGCGGAGTTATAATCTTCTTTCAAGTAACCAGATATTATTAAATTCGATAGGCATTTCACCTCTACTCGAAAATTTTCTTATTCTATTGCTACAGAAAAAAGTTGATTCAAAAATTATTTTTGAGTAGCTCATTTAATTTCGGGATTCAGGCTCAGAAAGTCTGTTTTAGGTAGTTAAACTATGATGCAAAAGGTAAGAGTTTTAATCTCTACTTTTTAGTGCTTTTGTTTTCATTTTTTTTCAATTTTCCCTTAAGGTACTTTGTCTATAGCTTTTGGTTTGCTTTTCTTAAAAAATACTTGGCTTAAAATAGTATGAAATAGTTAGAATAAGTTAGTGTTAAGCTAAAGTTAAAGCTCAAGACGGCTTGATTTTCACAAGTATTTTCTCAGTGTAAAAGAGATGCTTTAAAATTAAGCTACGTTTTGGGTCCAAGTGCACCTTCTGGTACACTTACCGTGTTACGACTTTTCCCAAAACGTTTTGGGAGTGACGGGCGGTGTGTGCGTGTCATATGGCTCAGTTCAATAAAATTATCTGGTTTTTATTTACTTCTAAATTCAATTTTAACTAAGTTTTCATTTGTTTTATATAAATAATAGATTATTAATGTAGTTCGTTTTTTCCATTTTATAGGTTACACCTAACCTGACGTTTTGGCTAAGGCCATTTTGCCTGTTCCTTTAGGTAGGGTTGGCTTTCGACGGCGGTATATAAACTGGTAAAAATGGTAAGGTGAATCGCGGATTATCGTTTAGGAAACGAACTCCTCTAGGGGGATAGGACACCGTCAAGTCTTTTGAATTTTAAGCTTGTGCTCGTAGTATTCGGGCGCAAAATTCTTTGTTTACGGTTAGGCATAGTGGGGTGTCTAATCCTAGTTTGGGTCCTAACTTTCGTAAAGTTATAAGCTTGTTCTTAAAACTGCTTTAGTTGGTGTTTGAAAAATTTACATATTTAACTATAGTAAATTGGTTTAGTTTTAGAGATTAAAGAAAGAAAAGTTTACTCTTTACGCCGTTTTATATTAGACTAAAGTAATTGTATAACCGCGTCTGCTGGCACGATTTTGGACACTTTAATATTCTTTAATTAAGTCAGACTTTTGTCTATGGCTTAATGTTAATTACTGCTGAATACCCTTGGGGGTGTGAAGTTAATTTAATTTAAAATAAAATCTTATAAAGTCTCTTTATACATTTAAATATAAAGGAACTCACCGTATGGAGGAGACTTGCATGTATAAGTTCAGAATACCTAATATTAAGGGCAAGACTAACCCTTTTATGTGATCGAGATATACTAAAATCTGTCTCAATATCTTCAATATTGCGCTTTCTGGTAAGCTACGTTTCACGTAAAGATTACTTTATAAATATTTTATATTAACAAATATTTATTTAGGTAAATATTTTTTAATTAAAATATTTTTTAGGGAGAAGGGAATTGGTTAGGTTTTAGAGGGGACCTTCTACGTGTTTGTAAAGTTTTAAATGGAGGGGAAACATTGTAGAATGATGGAAACCAGACGAAATGTAAGTAGGAATGATATTTCTACTTAAAATTAAGTGTAGGCCTTAAATGGCTGTAACTATAAATTAGGTGTTTATATTTATTGTAAATTTCTTAGGATAATCTGCAGTATTAATATATATGTCCTGGAAAATAAAAGAGAGATCAAGTAAAAAAAGGAAAGAGTAAAAATAGAAAGATATAAAGAATTATTAATAGAACCGCGGAGCGGAAATAAGGTGTAGTCTCTTTAAATTTCCATTGGGTGAGAATGGAGATATTCTCGGGGCCCGCACCGCGTACTGCGGAGAATAGTGTTATAATTAACAGTTTGGTGATTAAAATATAACCTTGCTGCGACTCTGGAGCAGCGTGAGGAGCTAGTACCCACCCCCCAAAAAAAGAACCAAGGTGGTAAATTGTGTGTGGGGTGAAAAATCGAATGTGAGGATGCCTGAACCCGGGGGGGGGGTCTGGGGGGGGGTCTCGGAGTTTTTTTCGAAGTTTTCAGGGTATGGAAAATTAAAGTGAAAAAGTTTGGTTATGCTAAAAATATTGGTTAAATTACTGCGGAAAAAGCGAAAATTGTATAAGTTTAAAAAGGTGAATTTTTAAAAAAAAAAGGGGGGGGGGTTTGGTAAATATGTAAAGATAAGGATAGGGTATTTGGGAAGTGGTAAATTGGAGTATGAAGGTTTTTGGGTAAGAAAATAGGTGGAATATCAGGGAAATCAAACCCACCGTTGAGTGGTGGGTTAAGGTTTAGAAGCAGAAAGTAGGCGGTTTGAATTGATAGGGTAAATGGTAAAGAAAGGTTTAGGGTAAAACCCCACCCGCCCCTTTTTGGGGGGCGGGTGGGTTATAATAGATAGTTTCTAAACGGGTTGACCCGTTTAGTAGCAGAAAGGCAGGCTAGCCTAAGATCAAGTATAAAATGTATAGGTATGAAGGTTTTTGGGTAAGAAAATAGGTGGAATATCAGGGAAATCAAACCCACCGTTGAGTGGTGGGTTAAGGTTTAGAAGCAGAAAGTAGGCGGTTTGAATTGATAGGGTAAGTGGTAAAGGAAGGTTTAGGGTAAAACCCCACCCGCCCCTTTTTGGGGGGCGGGTGGGTTATAATAGATAGTTTCTAAACGGGTTGACCCGTTTAGTAGCAGAAAGGCAGGCTAGCCTAAGATCAAGTATAAAATGTATAGGTATGAAGGTTTTTGGGTAAGAAAAATAGGTGGAATATCAGGGAAATCAAACCCACCGTTGAGTGGTGGGTTAAGGTTTAGAAGCAGAAAGTAGGCGGTTTGAATTGATAGGGTAAGTGGTAAAGGAAGGTTTAGGGTAAAACCCCACCCGCCCCTTTTTGGGGGGCGGGTGGGTTATAATAGATAGTTTCTAAACGGGTTGACCCGTTTAGTAGCAGAAAGGCAGGCTAGCCTAAGATCAAGTATAAAATGTATAGGTATGAAGGTTTTTGGGTAAGAAAAATAGGTGGAATATCAGGGAAATCAAACCCACCGTTGAGTGGTGGGTTAAGGTTTAGAAGCAGAAAGTAGGCGGTTTGAATTGATAGGGTAAGTGGTAAAGGAAGGTTTAGTTAAGAAAATATATTTTGGGTAAGATCCCCATCCGCCCCTTTTCGAGGGCGGATGGGGATTTATATAGTTGGTGATAAAATCAAACGATTAAGGTTTGGTTTTTATAGTAGAGCAGAGAATAGTTTATTTTGAGAATTTTAATTTTGGGAATTAAAGGTAAGGAAAATTTTTCCTTTTCTCTGAGTGTTTCCTTTTAGAGAGAGTAAGTCTCTCATTATTGATTTACAAGATCAGTATTTTGTGTTAAATTATAAAAGGTTGGGTGTGGGAGGTAGTTAAGATTATGAATATATGGCGTGGAATTCTAAAATTTTGTCTTCGTTTCGGCTAATTAGGGGAAATATAACAAAGAAAATGAAAAAGTAAATAAATGAGGAAATTTGGGATATTAAAATGAATGGAGGTTCTAGGGGTATAGCTCCAAGTCAGGAAAGGAAAATAAAATTACATACTATGAGTCAAAATGTTACTTGTATTAGTGGTATAAATGTTATTGATCGTTTGTTGGATCGAATAAGAATAGGTATAAGTAAAAGAACAGAAAGGGATATTACTAGGGCAATGATTCCTGCTAGTTTGTTTGGGATTGCTCGAAGAATGGAGTATGCGAAGAGAAAATATCATTCAGGTTTGATGTGAGGAGGTGTGACTATTGAGTTGGCTGGAGAAAAGTTATCAGGATCTGTGGTTAAGTATGGTAGAAGCAGGGAAAAGGTAATTAAAAAGGTTAAGAGGAATGAAAAGCCTAGGATGTCTTTAAAGGATAAGTAAGGGTGAAATGGAATTTTGTCTATGTTAGGGTTAATTCCTATTGGATTGTTGGAGCCAGTTTCGTGAAGGAATACTAAGTGAATTAGAGATACGGCAATTATAGAAAATGGTATTAGAAAATGTAAGACTAGAAATCGTTTTAAGGTTGGGTCCCCAACTGAGTATCCTCCTCATACTGTTTCTACTAATGTACCACCTATTATGGGTACTGCTGAAAGTAGGTTAGTGATGACTGTTGCTGCTCAGAATGATATTTGTCCTCATGGTAGAACGTACCCTAGGAATGCTGTGAGTATGGATAGGATAAATAGAATAACTCCTGAATATCATGTTTTAAGATTTTTAAAAGAACCATAGTAGATGCCTCGTCCGATATGGATAAATATGCAGGTAAAGAAAAGTGATGCTCCAGAAATGTGTACATTTCGGATAAATCAGCCTCCGTAGACGTCTCGAACAATATGAACGGTGGAGTCGAAAGCTAAGTTAATAGATGGAGAAAAATGTATGGTGAGTAGAAGGCCTGAAATGATTTGAAGTGCAAGGCATAGTCCAGTTAAGGATCCAAAGTTTCATAGGTATGAAATGTTAGATGGTGATGGTAGGTCAATTAGTGATGAGTTAATTATTTTGTTAAGTGGGTTGGATTTTCGAAAAATTTTGGTCATGGTTCTTATAGTTGAAACTACAATAGTGATTTTTCATATCGCTGGTCTCATTGTTATGGGTAAGAATATATGAAAATTAGTATAGTTTTAGAAGTTTTATTTCTTACAGGAATAGTAATTTTAGTAGTAGATGTTTCTCCATATTTTGGAGCTATTGGGTTAATTGTTACTTCTTTGGTTGGGTGTTTTATAATTATGATAGTGGGTAATTCATTTTTGTCATTATCATTATTATTGATTTATTTAGGTGGGATAATGGTTGTTTTTAGTTATTGTACGGCGTTGGTTTTGGATATGTATCCTAGTATTATTGTTAAGGAATTATTAATAAAGTTGGTTCTTGGAATTTTAATAGTATTGGGTTTAGAAATAATTATTTTTTCAGAAGATGGAATTCATGGTTTTAAGACATTAGGTGAGGAGATAGTAGATTTTGGGTTTGTTGGTGCTGGTGCTTTATATGGGAATAGTTGGTTATTAGTTATTTTTGGAGCTATTGGTTTGTTTTTAATGTTGTTAGTAGTTTTAGAAATTACACGAAGTGTGGAGCGCGGGGCTTATCGGGTCATTAGGATAATATTGTGGAGGAAATAAGTGAAACCAGTAACATGAGGATAAAAATTGAAATATAGTTATTGATTATTCCTTGAGAAAGGTTATTAAAGTTGGATGAAGATTTTGAAATATTACTAGAAATAAGTTTTGGACCTAAAAGTTCATATCACAAGTTGTCTATAAGGGATGAGGATATATTTTTGGAAAAGGAAAAGATTGTGTGGGTAAATGATCGGTGAAAAATAGTAGGGAAATATCCTGATATTGAGGTGAATATAAAGGATGGTAGGATTATGGATTTTAGGTTGTTAATGTAGAATAGTGTTAGTGATGAAGAGACGATAAGTAGTATTATTGGTATAATTTTGTTGTTAAAGTTAATTGAAAAGTTAGGTTGTTTCTCTGGTAGGAAAAATATGGTAATGATTAATCCGAAGATGATGCTGCCTAGAGAAAGTCGAATTAGGGGCGCAAATAGGTTTTTGTTTTTTTTGATTGAAATTAAGGTATTTATATTAGGGTGTAAGGTTAAGGTAAGTAAAATTATACGAGTACTGTAAATTGTGGTTAAGGCTGTTGCTAGAATGGTTGATGAAAGGGCTCAGGCGTTGATATAAGATATGTTTATTGTTTCTAGGATTAGGTCTTTTGAATAGAAACCTGATATGAATGGTATTCCTATTAGAGCTAATGATGAAATGATAGTGCAAGATGATGTAAATGGTAGGATAGAATATAGGGTTCCTATTTTTCGAATATCTTGTTCGTTATTTATTGTGTGAATAATAGATGCTGAACAAAGGAATAAAAGGGCTTTAAAGAAGGCATGTGTAGATATGTGAAGAAATGCTAGTTGTGGTTGGTTAATGCCAATAGTAACTATTATTAGTCCTAGTTGACTGGTAGTAGAGAATGCAATGATTTTTTTAATATCGTTTTGTGAGGAGGCACAAAGTGCAGAGAAAAGGGTTGTTATGGCTCCTAAACATAGGATTAGTGAAATAAGAGTTTGTGAGTTTTTTATTATTGGGTAAAATCGGATTAGTAGGAATACTCCACTTACTACTATAGTACTAGAGTGAAGTAGTGCGGAAACTGGAGTAGGGCCTTCTATTGCGGAAAGAAGTCATGGATGGAGAAGAAATTGGGCGGATTTTCCTACTGCTGCTAAAATGATCCCTAAAAGTGGTAATCATAAGGTTGTGTTGTTTTGGAGAATAAAAATTTGTTTTATGTTTCATGAGTTTGAGAATAGTGTTGCTCAGATTATAAAGATAATGAGTCCGGTATCTCCAATACGGTTATAAATAATAGCTTGTATAGCGGCGGAGTTGGCTTCTAATCGATTATGTCATCAGTTAATTAGGAGGAATGATATAATTCCCATACCTTCTCAACCAATAATTAATTGTAGAAGATTGTTAGCGGAAAGGAATAGAAGTATGGAAATAAGAAAAATAGTTAAGTATTTGAAAAATAGGGAATTGTTAGGTTCATGTATATATCAAATGGAAAATTGTATAATTGATCAAGTGATGTAAAGTGATACTGAAAAGAATGTTAGGCAGTATATGTCTGCTTCGAAACCTAAAAGAAGGTTGAAAGACATTATGTTGAAAGTTGATGAAAAACAAGAGTTAGATTCTGTTTGTTGGTCAATAAAAATAATTAGTGGAATTAGACTAATAATGAATGCGTTTCGTATGTATTTAGTAATTTTAAGATTGTTTGAGTCGGGTTTTAGAGATAATGATAATGTAAAAATGATTAATGCGAGGCAAAAGTTTGTAATGAGGAGTGTTTGATTATGAAAAATAGTTTCTATCTGGATTTGCACCAGAAAGTGGTGACACCTAAAATCAATGGATTACTATTTCCTTTAGAAACTTTAAGGATACTGAGGGTTTAGTCACAGAAATAAGAGTTAGCAGATCTTAGGTAATTATCCTTGGTTAATGAAGAAGAATTCTTATTTTCAGGATCACATTCTGATATTCTTTTTGAATTACATTAACAGATGATATTAATAATGGATGTTGGATTAAGTATGATGGCAATTATAGGAAAGAGATGGAGAAATAGTGTGAGGTGTTCTCGTGTAGAAAAAGGTGAAATTAGTTTGGTTATTTTTGAAAGCTTTCCGTGTGTAAGTATAAATATTGATATTGAGTAAGTTGTTGTAATAATTATGATTAGTGCTAGAAATGGAAAAGTTAAAGGAGATCAAATAAAAAGTGAGGATATAATTGTGATCTCTGAAATGAAATTGATTGAGGGGGGTATAGCAATATTAGTCAAGATAATTAGAAGTCATCAGAAGCTGGTTAATGGGAGGATAACTTGTGTATGGCGAAAAATAATGATGGTTCGTGTGTTAGTTTTTTCATAGTTTGAGTTGGCTAGAAAGAATAAAGCTGAAGATGAAAGACCGTGGGCAATTATTATTATTAAAGCTCCTGATAGTCCTCATGAGGAGAAAGTTATAATACTGGCTGTTATTAGGCCTATATGACTTACTGATGAATAGGCAATGAGAGCTTTTAGGTCCGTTTGGCGAAGGCAAATGAAGCTTGTTATAATTGCTCCTCAGAGAGCGGTTGAAATTAGAATTAATGATAGGTTTGGCGAATAAAAGAAGGGGATGAGCGAAAGTCGAATTATTCCGTATCCACCTAGTTTTAGTATTAGAGCGGCTAATGTTATTGATCCAGCGATGGTAGCTTCTACATGAGCTTTAGGGAGTCATAGGTGGAATCCGTATAAAGGGGTTTTAATGAGTAGGGCAGAAAAACAACCTAATCAAAGGATAGGGTTGTTAAAGGTTTCTGAAGATTTTATTATTAGAATAGGGATATAAAGTGTTGAAAGAGAGTTTGATAAAAATAGTAATGAGGCTAAAAGTGGAAAAGATCCAATTAAGGTATAAAATAGGAGGTAGATGCCAGCATTGATACGTTCTTTTTGTGATCCTCATCGAAAAATAATAAGTAAAATAGGAATAAGGGAAGATTCGAATATGATATAGAAGTTTAGAAGGTTAGTTGATAAAAATGTTAAAATGAGAAAGGTTTGTATAATGATCAGGAATATAGAGTAGAGTAATTGGTAGGATAATGGTTCTTTTTTCATATGATGTTGGCTGGCAAGAGCTATAAGTGGAAGAATTCATAGTGAAAGAAATACTAATGGTGAGGAGATTGAGTCGAACCCAAATATTTTGTTTTGTGAATGTATAAGAAAAGATGAATTGAACGATATAGGAGTAAAAAGGAAGAATAAAAGAGGTATAATGAATGATGATGAAGTAAAAAAGGTTCAGAAAAACTTTTTTTTCAAACAGATTGTTATCGGGATAATTGATAGGAGTGTTAAAATTATTTTTAGCATTTTAGGAGTGTAAGGGATGATATTAGATCATTATGGTGTGTGCGTGCTATTGAGACTATTAAAACTAAGGAAAGTCCTGCTTCGCAAACTGAAAATGTTAATATAATTAGTGGCATAGGAATTGTTGAAATGACAAAGGATGAGGATGAGGAGGAAGCTATGAGACAAAATACTGATAAAGCTATACCTTCTAGACATAGAAAAAGTGATAGAAGGTGAGTCTGATAAATTGCTAGACCTGCTATAGCAATTGTAAATGAAAAAATAAATGTTGTTGGGTTTATAGGGTAATTGCAGATTATTGCAATTTTTTAAGTCGAAGTTAAATGTTTTTATAAACTAATTACCATATTCGGTTCATTCTAATCCACCTTTTAGTCATTCGTAGATTAAACCTGCAGTTAGGATAATAATAAAAAGAATTGCTAGGATAGTTGAGTTTAGGTGGGATTGGAAGTTTAATGCTCATGATAGTGGGAATAGTAAAATAATTTCTAAATCAAAGAGAATAAATAGAATAGCGACGAGAAAGAATTTTATTGAAAAAGGAAGGCGAGCTGACCCTGAAGGGTCGAATCCACATTCGTATGGAGAAAGTTTTTCTTTATTTGGAAGATTGAATGGTAGAAATTTAATAATAAGAAGAAGAAATAATGTGATTAGGATAGTGATGGATAGTAATAAGATTGTGTTAATTATCTCGGTTTTTGAAGAGATTATTTTTCCCTAAGGTTATAGGATTAAATGATTGGAAGTCATAAGTATTAGGTTATACTAGAAAAATTATGATCCTCATCAGTAGATAGAGATGAAGAGGAAAAGTCATACTACGTCTACAAAATGTCAGTATCAGGCGGCGGCTTCGAAGCCAAAGTGGTGGGAAGAAGTAAAGTGGAAGAGAAGTTGTCGTAGTAGGCAGATCAGAAGGAATAAAGTTCCGATTATTACATGGGCACCATGAAATCCTGTTGCTACAAAAAAGGTAGAGCCGTAAGTGTTGTCTGAAATATTGAATGATGAGTTAAAGTATTCTATTGCCTGAAGTGAAGTGAAGTAGATTCCTAATAAAATAGTGAGAAAAAGGCTGATAATTATATCTTTTCGGTTATTTTCTATCAGGCTATGATGGGCTCATGTTACTGTAACTCCTGAGCCAAGTAGAATAGCGGTGTTTAAAAGTGGAATTTCGTAGGGGTTTAAGGGGAAGATTCCTTTTGGTGGTCATAGTATTCCCAGGTCTGGCGTTGGTGCTAGACTGGAATGGTAAAATGTTCAGAAAAATCCAAAGAAAAAACATACTTCAGAGATGATGAATAGGATTATTCCGTATCGTAGGCTTTTTTGAACTGTTGGAGTATGATGGCCTTGAAGGGTTCCTTCTCGTGTGATGTCTCGTCATCATTGGAATATTGTTAGGATTATAAGTAAAAGGCTTAAGAGGATAAGGTAGTAAGAATGTTTGTGAAATCATATTGCTAGACCTGAAGTTAATATGAAAGCAGAAGCTGCTCCTGTAAAAGGTCATGGACTTGGGTTTACTATATGGAAGGAGTGTATTTGTTTGGTCATAGTTATGGTGAGTTTTCTTCTAAGTATAAGCTAACTAGTATGACGAATACATAAGCCTGGATAAAAGATACTGCTAATTCAAGAATGAGAAGTAAAATAAAGACTGAAAAGGTTATTAGAAAAATTGGGAAAATGTTAATTAAGTTTAGTAAAGCTAAAGAAGTTAAATGAATAAGTAGGTGGCCTGCTGTAATGTTTGCAGTTAATCGAACTCCTAATGCTAGTGGTCGAATTAAAATGCTAATTGATTCAATTAGAATCAGAAAAGGAGAAAGAATTATTGGGGTTCCTTCTGGAAGAAGGTGAGCTAATGAATGAAGTGGTTGTTTTTTTCCACCTATAATTACTGTTCCTAATCATAATGGGATGGCAAGAGAAATGTTGATGGAAAGTTGAGTGGTTAAGGTGAAGGTATAGGGGAGAAGACCAGAAATATTATTTAAAAAAATGAATGTTATGGTTGATATAAGTAGAAGTGATCAGGAATGGCTAGATTTTTTTAGTGGGGAGAAAATTTCTTTTGTTATGGTCTTTAACAATAAAGAGGATAATGATGATAATTGGTTTTTAATAAGTCGATTGTTGTCAGTTAAGAACATAAAAAGGCTCGTAAAAATTGAAATTAAGATTATTAAAGGAAATCCAAGAAGATAAGGACTTTCAAAAGTGTTAAATAGAGAAGTTATCATGGTCAGTTTCATGGATTTGAATTTAATTTGTTGGTTAAAGTAGGGTTAGTTTTAGAAATCATTGGTAGGAAGTAATGGAGTGAAAATATTATGATTGGTAAGCATATTCAAGTAGAGATTGCGACCAAAAGTCATGGAGATGGGTTGAGTTGGGGCATAATCACTAAGGATGTGGTTCATCGACTTTAGTTTAAAAGACTAACGCTTTGTCTAGCTTCTTAATGATAAGTTAATGATTCATGACTCAAATGTTTTAAGAGGAACTACTTCTATTGCGATAGGTATAAAGCTGTGATTTGCTCCACAAATTTCTGAACATTGACCGAAGAATAGACCTGGAAGAGAGGAAGAGAAAGTAACTTGATTTAATCGTCCTGGGATAGTATCAACTTTAATTCCTATAGATGGAATGGTTCATGAATGAATAACATCTTCTGATGTTATTAATATCCGAATTATGGAGTCTATAGGGACTGAAATTCGGTTGTCAACTTCTAGTAACCGAAATTCTCCGTTCTGAATATTGTCTGATGGAACTATGTATGATTCAATTTCTAATTCTTTAGGAAGATCTGAAAATTCATAGGTTCAGTATCATTGGTGACCGATGGTTTTAATTGTAACATGTGGTGAGGAAGTTTCGTCCATTAGGTAGAGAATTTGAATTGATGGAAGGGCTAATATAATGAGAATAAATGCTGGGATAATAGTTCATACTATTTCAATTTCTTGAGAATCTAAAATGTTTTTATTAGTAAGTTTAGAAAGTGAGGTTATTAATAGAATGTATAAGATTAAGGTACTAATAAAGAAAAGAATAGTTAGTGTATGATCGTGGAATTTTACTATTTCTTGTATGAGGGGTGATGCGGCATCTTGAAAGTTAAATTGTGAGTGATTGGCCATGATTAATAGCACAAAGTTTTTGTAAATTTGTCTTGACAAGACAGTATGATAATTTTCATCAGCTATTAAGTTTAAAAAAGTGACAGAGTGGTTATGTGATTAGCTTGAAACTAATAGATGGAGGTTCAATTCCTCTCTTTTTTTGATAATTTAAGGTATACGGGATTTTCAAATGTATGGAAAGTAGGAGGTGTACCGTAAAGTCATTCTGGGTTATGAAGTGGTAAATTTGATAAAATTGGTTTTCGTTTTGAAGAGAAGGCTTCTCAAATAATAAATATTAAAATGATTGTTGCTATGAATGAGATTATCGATCCTATAGAGGATAAGACATTTCATGAAGAGTAAGCATCTGGGTAGTCAGAGTATCGTCGTGGTATTCCAGCTAATCCTAGAAAATGTTGTGGAAAGAAAGTTAAGTTCACTCCTGTGAATATTACTCAGAAATGGATTTTGGCTCAGGTTTGATTAATAGAATACCCTGAAAAGAGTGGGAATCAATGTATTAGTCCTGCTATGATTGCGAATACTGCTCCTATAGAAAGTACATAGTGGAAATGAGCTACTACATAGTATGTATCGTGAAGAACTACGTCAAGTGATGAGTTTGAAAGGACAATTCCTGTAAGTCCACCTACTGTAAATAAAAAGATAAATCCTACAGCTCATAATATAGGAGCTTCTCATTTAATGTTTCCTCCGTGAATTGTTGCTAGTCAGCTAAATACTTTCACTCCTGTTGGGATGGCAATGATTATTGTAGCTGATGTAAAGTATGCTCGTGTGTCAACGTCTATACCAACTGTGAATATGTGGTGTGCTCATACAATAAATCCTAAAAATCCAATGGCTATTATGGCTCATGTTATGCCTATATATCCAAAAGGTTCTTTTTTTCCTGAATAGAAAGTTACAACATGGGAAATAATTCCAAATCCGGGAAGAATTAAAATGTAAACTTCTGGATGTCCAAAAAATCAGAAAAGATGTTGATAAAGGATAGGGTCTCCTCCACCGGAGGGATCAAAAAAAGTGGTATTAAGGTTACGATCAGTAAGTAGTATAGTGATAGCAGCGGCTAAAACTGGAAGGGAAAGAAGAAGTAAAATTGTGGTAATTAGAATTGATCAAACAAATAATGGAATATGGTATATGGTTATTGACTGTATTTTTATGTTAATGATAGTAGTGATAAAGTTGATTGCTCCTAAAATTGAAGAAACACCTGCTAGGTGTAGTGAGAAAATGGTTAAGTCTACTGATGGGCCTATATGTGAAATATGATTTGAAAGGGGTGGGTAGACAGTTCACCCAGTTCCTGCACCAGAACTAATTATGGAAGATGAAAGTAATAGAAGGAGTGAAGGTGGTAAAAGTCAAAAGCTTATATTATTTATTCGTGGAAATGCTATGTCTGGCGCACCAATTATTAGTGGGACTAATCAATTTCCGAAACCTCCAATCATAATTGGTATAACTATGAAGAAAATTATAATAAATGCATGGGCTGTAATGATTGTATTATAAAGCTGGTCATTGTTGATTAAGGGTCCTGGTTGGCTTAGTTCTGTTCGAATAATTACACTTAAAGCTGTTCCGATTATTCCGGCTCATGCACCAAAAATTAGGTAAAGGGTGCCAATGTCTTTGTGATTAGTAGAAAATAATCATCGGGAAAGATACATAGTATAGTAAACAGGAAAGCTAAAGTTTTAGCGGTAAACTGTAAATTTATTTTTAGAGATAGTCTCTTCTTGTTAAACATTAAAATCTTGTGGTGAAATTTTCATACTAGGCTGCAGTCCTATAGATACAGATAATCTGTCAAGATTTTGAATAAAAGCTTTATAGAAGCGTTTAACTGTTAATTGAAAGATACAAATTGATTTGTTTATTCAGGAAATTTTAGCTTAACTAAAGCGTTTGGTTTGCAATCAGAAGATGTAAGTAATTATTACAAGTTTTCAAAGATTAGAGGTTAGCTCTATTTAAGAGTTTGAAGGTCTTTAGTTTTTTTAACTTAAATCTTTAAAGTGAAATATGAGAGAGTGATAGTATCAATGGTGAGAGAGGAAGAAGAAAAATTGAAAATAAAAATAAAAGATTATTTAATAGGTTAGAGTGATGGTGAGTTTTTCATGATCCTTTAATTAGTAGATTTGTTGGTGTTAACAATAAAGATGTAATAAATGAAAGACGAAGGTAAAAAAATAAACTAATTAATGATCCTAGTATTAATAGGATAGTTATAGAGATAAGGGAATTTGAAAGAAGTTCATTTGAAATAGAAAGTTTAAGAAAAAACCCCGTAAAAGGTGGCAAGCCACCTAAAGAAAGAAGAATTAGAATGCATTTTGAATGGGATCAGTTGGTTTTTGATCATGAGAATATAAGGTCTGAAATTTTAGTAGAATTTAGTTCAATCAGGATTACAAAGGTTGAGTAGGTAATAGTGAGGTAAACTAAGGTTGTTAGTCAGCTTAAGGAAGGAGAAAGGAAAATTACTCCTACAATTCAGCCTAAGTGTGAGATTGATGAGTAGGCTAAAAGTTTTCGTAGTTGTGTTTGGTTTAATCCACCGAATCCTCCAATTAGGACTGAAAAGACAGAAATGAAGATTAAAATTGGTTTTAAACCAGTATTTGAGGAAATTTGAATAAGAAGAGTTAGAGGTGCTAATTTTTGTCAAGTTGAGATAATTAAGCCTATTTGGAGATTAACTCCTTGTAAAACTTCTGGTAACCAAAAATGAAGGGGAGCTAATCCAAGTTTTAAAAGTAAGGCTAAGGAAATGAGAGTGATTGAGAAATTGTCTGAGGTGTGAGAGATGATTCATTGTCCTGAAATAAATCAATTTCACGAAGAGGCTAAAATGATAGTTGATGAGGCTACGGCTTGTGAAATAAAATATTTAGCTGAAGATTCTAAAGATCGTTGTGAAATTGGGTTTATTATCAGTGGGATAATGGCTATTATATTGATTTCTAACCCTAGTCATGCGATAAATCAGCTGGAGCTTAATATAGTAGTGGTAGTTCCTAAAAAAACTCCTGAAAAGAGGGTGAGCTTTATTAATGGGTTCAATAGTAAAGGAAAGGTTGTCTTTCATTTTTGGGGTATGAACCTAAGAGCTTAAATTAGCTTACATTACTAAAGTAAAAGATAGTGTAAGGGTTGCATTGGGAATTTTGATTTCCCTAGTGAAAGTTCAAGTCTTTCTCTTTTAAGAAATAGGAAATAAGTGAAAAATCACTATGTTTTACTCTATCAAAGTAATCCTTTTATCAGGCATATTTCCTAAATTATAGATGGTGAGATTCCTAAAGCTAAAGATAAAGAAATTTGAAGAATAAGAAAGGCTAGGGTGATCGGTAAAAAGTTTTTTCATATCAAGTGTATAAGTTGGTCATATCGGAATCGTGGGTATGATGCTCGAACTCATAAAAATGCAAATACTAGAATTATAGTTTTTATTGTTATTGAGGTGGAAAAATAAAGTGTAGAGAGGTTAGAGGATCCTAAAAATAATATGATTGTAAGTGTGTTCATAAATAAGATATTGGCATATTCGGCTAAAAAAAACAAGGCAAATAAACCTCCTGAAAATTCAACGTTGAATCCTGAAACTAATTCTGATTCTCCTTCTGTTAAGCCAAAAGGAGCACGATTGGTTTCTGCTAATGTTGAAATAAACCATATTAAAAAAATTGGTCATAAAGGGAAGAAAAGTCAGATTTTTTCTTGGAGGTTAATAAATAATTTAAGGTCAAATCCCCCCGATAAGATAGTAAGTAAAATAATTATAAGTCCTAGAGTTACTTCATAAGAAATTGTTTGGGCTACTGCTCGTAAAGCTCCTATTAAAGCATATTTTGAGTTTGATGCTCAACCTGATGTTAAAAGGGAGTAGACTGAAAGGCTTGAAACTGCTAAGATAAATATCAAACCTAAGTTTATGTCTGAAAGAGACAGGGGTAAAGGAAGGGAAATTCATAAAATAAGGGAAAGAGAAATAGCTAGTGTTGGAGCAAAAATAAATATGAAGATAGAGGCGTGCGATGGTTGAACGGGCTCTTTAATAAATAATTTGATTCCATCAGCGAATGGCTGTAGAAGCCCAAAAGGGCCTACAATGTTAGGCCCTTTACGAAGTTGTATGTACCCCAAAACTTTTCGTTCTACTAAAGTTAGAAAGGCTACTGCGATCAAGACTATAATAAAAGTAAGTAAGGAGTTTGCGATTTGTGAAATCAT